ATGATATGTTGGGAATCTCTTTTGATAATCATCCGCGTCTGAAACGTATCTTAATGCCCGAAAGTTGGATAGGATGGCCTTTACGTAAGGATTATATTGCTCCTAATTTTTATGAAATCCAAGATGCTTATTGAATAATCAGAAACAAACCTTTACTGCTTCAACAACTACTGAGATATTCAAAGAGATTAGGATAAAATTCAAAGAGTTCATGATGTCGAACCGATATATTATATTGCGTGCGTCATTTAGATGACGCTCCAAAAAGTCATATAAGAGCAAATGACGAAATAGAATATGAAAAAAAAGAAATGAAAAAGGATTATACAACCAACAAATTTATTTAGCTTTTGGAATACCTATGAGGTGTATTTTACATAAATTATATACTCTTTACTCATTTTTAACTATTCTAAAGATCCAATGGGGTACATCGCCAGCAGATACTTAGTGGCTTTTCTTATACATATTTAATGTAGCTGTATATGTTGACCCCATCAATTAAATTTTCGATACTCATCTAAATTGCTCGTGTGCCAGGAACCAGATTTGAACTGGTGACACGAGGATTTTCAGTCCTCTGCTCTACCAGCTGAGCTATCCCGACCATTGATTCTCATTTTAATAGAGGATTCGGGTCTATGTCAATTAAAAAAAAAAGATGCAAGGAGTATTACAAAATCGTATCTATACTCAGGTGGAATTTTTTAGATCTGAAAAAAACTTTGTATCAGTATAGTATTAGTAATTAAATGAATGACTAATTATTCAAAATTTAAATTTTATATTAGTGTCATTTGATGTTCATTTGTATTTTTTTCATACAAAAAAAAGTTGTGGGATAAGAAGAAAATTTCCACTTAGAATGAACGATAAACATAACGAATTTTGAACCTCTAATGAGAGGATAGGCTGGGTAAATAATTAGGGGATCAAATGGGCCTTTTTGGGGATAAAGGGACTTGAACCCTCACGATTTTTAAAGTCGACGGATTTTCCTTTTACTATAAATTTCATTGTTGTCGATATTGACATGTAAAACAGGACTCTATCTTTATTCGCATCCAATGAATTCTTTCATATTTTGATGGAATAAAAAATTTGATATATATTTTTTTCAATTTAGAATTGATTCATTGGAGAGAGTATTTGAGTACGGATACGTTTATCCTTCATCTTTTATGAAGTTTTGATAGAAGGATTCCTTTACTAACGCAACGCCGCCAACTCCATTTGTTAGAACAGCTTCCATTGAGTCTCTGCACCTATCCTCCTATCTTTTTTATTATCGCTTGTTTGTTTTTTTTTATAAAACTGGATTTGGCTCAGGATTGCCCATTTTTAATTCCAGGGTTTCTCTGAATTTGAAAGTTATCACTTGGTAGGTTTCCATACCAAGGCTCAATCCAATTAAGTCCGTAGCGTCTACCAATTTCGCCATATCCCCTCTTTTGAATTTGTAAGTAGGATATAATTATCCTACCATTTTTCTTTTTATTTCAGCTATAATTCTGAACTATTGAATTCCGCAATTCAATATACAATATTGACCCATACATATTCTATACTATAATATGAATAATAATAATATTATTATTCTACGTATATAGATATTTTACCAAATTTTTATCGTTTTTTAGTGTGCAATTTTGAATACTTGAACGGTCGATTCTTTGGTTTTTGTTGTAGGGCTTATCTTTATGAACGAAAAAAAATCAAAGGAATTTTCATTACTCTCTATATTGAAAAATATAATAGCCCTAACAAATCTAATGGCTATAATTAAGAATTCCTTAAAAAAAAAGAATTAAAAAATATTACTAGCTAATTAAACTATTGATAATCTTCTATTTGATAAGATAAATAGATCAAATTAAATTATATATATTAATTTAATTTTTATATGAAGAGGTAACAATGGCGCGTTAATCGCTAAGAGTTCTGTAGTTTACTAAATTCCTATGTATGTAGAATTTATATTCTGTGAGCCCGCTTAGCTCAGAGGTTAGAGCATCGCATTTGTAATGCGATGGTCATCGGTTCGACTCCGATAGCGGGCTTTTATCCATCTGTTTGATTTTTCTTTTTTCCATAGTTTTTAATGTGAAATTGAAAAGGCTTCTTATACTTTTCTCCAAAAGCACCCTTCTTTTATTCCCTAATAACTTAATAACTTTTAATTAAAAAAAACTTTTAGGAGTTTTATCTATGTCCACTAAATCGATAAAGTAAAGAGCCCTTAGATTTTTTGATGTTTATATTCTTATTATATAAAAATCCTAAGAATATGTTTTAAGAGTTTTTACTAGTTTTATATTATTATATAATATATTATATAAATACGCTAAAATAGATATATAATCTATTAAGGACGCTATATTGATACAATTCATAATTCATCTAATTATTCTTTGTAGTACAATATTTCAAGAAATTTCTTTTTAAATTTAGAGTATATTTTTCTATTTCCCCTTTAGTTTAATTTCATATTTCATTTAGGTTTATGCAACTTCATAAGGATTATGTCACGTTACAGAGGGCCTCGTTTCAAAAAAATACGTCGTCTGGGGGCTTTACCGGGACTAACTACTAAAAAGCCTAGAACTGGAAACGATTTTAGAAACCAATTACGCCCAGTTAAAAAATCTCAATATCGTATTCGTTTAGAAGAAAAACAAAAATTACGCTTTCATTATGGTCTTACAGAACAACAATTACTTAACTACGTTCATATCGCCGGAAAAGCAAAAGGGTCAACAGGTCAAGTTTTACTACAATTGCTTGAAATGCGGTTGGATAACATCCTTTTTCGATTAGGTCTAACTTCGACTATTCCTCAAGCCCGACAATTGGTTAACCATAGACATATTTTAGTTAATGGCGGTATAGTAGATATACCAAGTTATCGCTGCAAAACCCGCGATATTATTACATTGAGAGATGAACAAAAATCTAAGTCTCTGGTTCAAAATTATCTTGATTCATCCTCCCGTGAGGAAGTGCCAAAACATTTGACCCTTCACCCATTCCAATATAAAGGATCAGTCAATGAAATACTAGATAGTAAATGGATCGGTTTGAAAATAAATGAATTGTTAGTTGTAGAATATTATTCTCGTCAGACTTAAACCTGAGTAAAATAAGAAGGATTTGTACAATTTTACCCTCCCTTTACACCCATATAAATATAAAGAGTTGTTTCGAAGTAAGGGATTTTATCCTTTTCATGTATCCTAAATGGATAGGGAGGTTTTAATTCCTTGTCCATTTTTTATAGTACATAAATTGAGGAATAGTGAAACTATATCAAAGAAAGTCCTAACTCTTGGACTAATGGTGTATTTGATTTGAGATATTGTGTTCAATAACATTAACGTTGGTTAATTAGGTGCGGAGTACGGAAAGAGAGGGATTCGAACCCTCGGTAAACAAAAGCCTACATAGCAGTTCCAATGCTACGCCTTGAACCACTCGGCCATCTCTCCTACATAATGAGCAAGTGGCTAATAAAATAGTTCGGTTTTTTGGATAAATTACTCTATTTTAACTAAAAAAACCGAAAAAAAAACTTTGAAAAATCTTAGTCCAGGTTGGGGAAATAAGATAATTTTGTGGGACAAACTGTTAAAAACAATAAATAAAGGTATCTATTCATGTTTACGAAGATGGCACTCCTTTTTTTTTATGAATTTGCATACTGGGGGATTAAATCAATTAATTTGACCAACTCCACCGATTGATCATTTTTTTTTTAGACTATTTTTAATGACTCCCTTTAGATGAGCATTTTATTTAGTTTAGACCATTTTTCTATTTTCATAAATAGAATAAAATAACTTTCAAATTTTAGATATTTCAACAAGACCCACTTATCCTAACTTCTTAATTCCATAGATTTATTCTTCATGAAAGACCCCATAAAATTTTATATTTGATTCTATAGTCTATTACCCTTTATACACACAACAGAAAATGAATGGTTAGTCTATTTTCATCCATCATATAGCGATTATTCAACTATTTTTCTTCTTTTGATCATAATTGACTCAAAACTTATTGAATTTTTATACGGCTTCGAATACATTCGTGGATTCTTCAACTTTGATGAAATCTCCGATATTCTTAATACAACGATATTTCCATTTGTATGAAATCTAATTGTCTTCAAAAATTTAGTAGTTTTTATTGATTCCTGCAAAAAAGAAAGAATTTGAGTAGATATTGAATTTTAATGAGTCTGTTTTTATGTTATTTCGTACTGTCAAATTTCCTTGGTTGTGGAATTTTTTTTCTCACGAAGGTAATTAAAATAAATTATAGCATGAATTTCTGCCTATGTCTAGATCTCGAATAACTGGAAATTTTATTGATAAGACCTTTTCGATTCTAGCCAATATATTATTACGAATGATTCCGACAACTTCGGGGGAGAAAGAGGCATTCGCGTATTATAGAGATGGTGCGATTTGATTATTTTTTTATTCTTTATCTTTTATTTTTCTAATTGAATTTATTTATATTTTTTAACGTTCTTACTTTAGTATTTAGTATAAAGTAGCAAGATAATTATCTTATTCAAGATATAAAGAAAATTATTTGAAATAAATCTACGGTTGTTGAAGGTGAAGTTTTTAAATAAACCAAGCCCCTCTGTCGTGTATCCCCGATTAATGCAACCTCAAATGCTTCAAAGAGTATTGAGCGAAAGGTTACACCTATGGTTGTGTTAGGTCAAACCTACTCCACTAATACTAATTAATAGGAGGCATAGAGGAAGAGGCACTACTCTTCGGAATTAACAACAGGAAAACTTTGTTATAAATTAGACTTTTTCCTTATGAGGATCAGGACTAGCAAAAATGGTTGGGAGAACAAACACCCATCTCGTTCGTGTTTTAGATACCCGTATAACCATCGAAAACTGTTGAAGTGACTAATTCCTGAAAATTAAGCGGCATTTAAGACAAATAAATTGCTGGAGTCACCCCTTTTTTATCTAG